GTCTGGCCCGAATGAATAAACAGATGAAATCAAACATATAAAAGAGAAAGGATGCAGAATTGAAAGAATGGTTCGTAACAAAAAAAAAAATGAAATGGAAGAACTGGGGCCTTATAGATTGATTATGGATTGATAAAGACTCCAGGGATAGGAACGAACGGGAACTAAAAACGCGAGATTGAAGTAGTTATGCTCATTCAAAAATCTCATTACTTTTTTAGTTCATAGTTGTTATTTCGACTGGATGGATCTTAGTAATGTAATAATAAGCCATAATTCATTGATTGCTTGTATCATTAACCATTCCTTTATTTTTATGCTAGGAGCTTAACATGAATCCACTGATTTCTGCTGCTTCCGTTATTGCTGCTGGATTGGCTGTAGGGCTGGCTTCTATTGGACCTGGAGTTGGTCAAGGTACTGCTGCAGGCCAAGCCGTAGAAGGTATCGCGAGACAACCAGAGGCAGAGGGTAAAATACGAGGTACTTTATTGCTTAGTCTGGCTTTTATGGAAGCTTTAACAATTTATGGACTGGTCGTGGCATTAGCACTTTTATTCGCAAATCCCTTTGTTTAATCTTAATCTTCTAAATTTGAAAGTCTTTCTTTTGCCTTTTCTATTTTATTACCTTAGATTTGCCACTTGACTTGATTTTTCGAATTATATCAAAATTTTACTCCTACAAAAACTTTAACTTATTCTCGTTGAGATAAAAAATACCCCGTGGGAAGGACTAATTTGATTGAGGATCAGGAATTAGCGGATCCGCTCGCTTTCTTCCTTCCCGTTCTCAGTCTAATGAAAACCCACTTGTTTTTTTAGGAAGCGTTGCAACAAACGCGGCGCGGTATTTCTCAATTGATATGAGGCCCGGCACTTAATTGTAATTAAGTAGTTTTTATTGGGAACTTCAAATAATACAATCAAAATAATAATTAATCAATAAAATCCATTTATTTATAAATAAGAAAAAAAAAAATAAATCAAATAAAAAAAGGCGCGAAGTAATACAAAAAGAACTCTGTTCAATTTAGTCTATAAGAGGAGATCATATGAAAACTGTAACCGATTCTTTCGTTTCCTTGGGTCACTGGCCATCCGCCGGGAGTTTCGGATTTAATACCGATATTTTAGCAACAAATCTAATAAATCTAAGTGTAGTCCTCGGTGTATTGATTTTTTTTGGAAAGGGAGTGTGTGTGAGTTGTTTATTTCAAGAATAAGCTGGATCTAACCAGCTGCACTTTATAATATAATAACTAGGAAAGAAAGGTGCACGATCTCGCGAATTACTTCTGAATAAATTGGAAATCATATGTACGAACCATAGCATTTCGTGATTTATTGGTAAATACACTTTGATTCTCTATTAACCAATAATATGGGACCCTAAACATGGTTAAAGCTAAATTGTTTGAAGTCCGGGCGCAACATTGGTGCTCTTTCTACCACTACGTTAGTTTAGTATGGAGATGGTTTCACAATGAATAGTTGCATTTTATCCGATATAGAACACTCATATCGATAAAATTATTTTAACCTTTTACTGGAAAAATGGGAATCCCATCCTTTTTTATTTTATCCAATGCGGAATCGACGACCTATGTATAAAGTAAACGGGATTTTTTGGATTTGAAGAAAAAGAAAATAAAAAATAGAAAAAAAAATAATAAGAATAATAAAAAAAGAAACAACTTTGCCGATAATTACAGATTTTTTGTCTGGTCGGAAGAGTCCTACTAATATTCTGGTCTTCGATCAATGATCAGTTTCAATATTTTGGAATCCGAACAGAGAAGAGAGGATAAGCTCATTACATAAATATAAAAAAGAGATATGGGAATAATCCATCTATAAGTAAGTGAGCGTGAGAGCCAAATGAATCGAAAGATTCATGTTTGGTTCGGGAAGAGATCTTGGAATTTTTGAAATTAATGGGAAGATAATCTACTTTCATTAAGTGATTTATTAGATAATCGAAAACAGAGAATCTTGACTACTATTCGAAATTCAGAAGAGCTTCGCGTAGGGGCCGTTGAAAAGCTGGAAAAAGCCAAGGCCCGCTTACGAAAAGTGAAAATGGAAGCGGATGAGTTTAGAGTGAATGGATATTCCGAGATAGAACGAGAAAAGTTGAATTTGATTAATTCAACTTATCAGAATTTGGAACGATTAGAAAATTACAAAAACGAAACCATTCAGTTTGAACAACAAAGAGCGATTAATCAAGTAAGACAACGCGTTTTTCAACAAGCCTTACAAGGAGCTCTAGAAACTCTGAATAGTTGTTTGAACAACGAGTTACATTTACGCACCATCAGTGCTAATATTGGTATGCTTGGGGCGATGAAAGAAATAACCGATTAGTCCTTCTACTGTAGGCATTATTTATGGATTTTTACTTTGCTTCTGAAAAAGAATTAAGCAACTTATATGGCAACCCTTGGAGCCGACGAAATTAGTAATATTATCCGTGAACGTATTGAGCAATATAATAG